AAAATAAGGGGATTGGAAGAAATCCACCGGAATAATTTAAATGGAGTTCCCCGGAGAATGAACTCCGGGAAGGTAGAGTAGAAATTAGTATTAGTATAATAAAATATGATAAAGCGATAAAGTCGTCAAAATGAGCGAATGCGTTCAATAAAAAAAAAAGGATTTCTTCTTCTTCCCCGATTCTTTTTTTTTTTTTGTCTTACGACACGACAATCAAATCCGGATTCTCCGATTTTTCGAACAAAACATCAATCGGCGTTTGAGTTCGGATTGGAATTTTGATTCAATTGAAGAGTAAGCCTATTTATTTCTGGTTCTAAGACCAGTAGTTCTAGCGGTCGACTCAGTTCTTTCAAATTGTTTCTCGTTATTAAGAAAAGGTAACAAAGATAAAATACGGGCTTGTTTTATAGCAATAGTAATTAATCGTTGTTGTTTTAAGGTCAATCTATTCACTCGTCTCGATAATATTTTCCCTTGTTCACTAATAAATCGACTAATTAAACTCATGTTTCTATAATCAATTCGATCCCCCGATTGGATCGGGGGCAAACGCCTACGAAAAGATCGCTTGGATTTAAGAAAAGGTCGCTTGGATTTATCCATGGTTTGTTTATTCCTTATCCCGAAAATCCTATTTCGGTCAAATCACAATCACAAATGAATTAAGAAATAGGATTTGGTTTGTTTATATATAGATTTGTTTCTATTTAAACATATGTTATATATATAATATGTCATTTTTCCTGTTCCTTGGAAGGGTGACACACAGGCACTCGGTTCGATCTATTTCTTTATCTCCCCATGAATCGTATGTTTGTAACAATAAGGACAGAATTTTCTCAATTCCAATCGACTAGGTGTATTGTGTCGATTCTTTTGAGTAATATATCTGGAAACGCCCGTTGATTCTTTATTAACACCGTTTCGGACACAATTGGTACATTCCAAAATAACCGTTACTCGGACATCTTTACTTTTGGCCATGAACCTCCTTTGGGTTTTTGATTCACTCAACTCTTCTATTTTTTCGATCCGAAGCGAAGAAGAAAGGAACGAAAAAAAAAAAAAAGAAGTTGCTAACTCGAAATCCAATTCAAATTAATTATGAAAGATTTCGTTGCAACGAATAGTAAATAAAAATAATAAGTAATACAATGATTTCTAACTCTATTTAGAATTGCAGTACAGTATTTTATTTAAGTATCTTGTATGATACTGTTACCCTAGACCCACATTTCCATTTTCGTTCTCACTCTATTATTAATTATTAAGTTAATTCGAGCCTGAACCCGAGTTTCGCTGAGGTTGAATCCACTTTTATTCTTTCTCTTTCCTACCTTTCTAAAAAAAGAAAAAAGAGAGGGAGAGTAATTAGTCACAGATATTTGATTGTATCTCTAATCTTCTTCAACCCTTCCCATGTCAATAACTAGAATGAAAAAAAAGGGAATGTCAACGCATCCGGGAAGAAACGATTAATCTCTATCAATAGACCTGCTAAAGACCCGAACCATAGAGTACTTAGTACCGGTGCCACGGAGAGATATGTTTTTAGATCTCGCATTGAAAATTCTCCTTCTTTATTGTAATACATAATGGTAATACATATATGATCAGATGCATATGTAGTTAAGGACTACTTGTATTTGTACGCGGAATCCCTAATTCAAATTGAAATGTACAATGATTCGGCGGATAAAATTTTGTTTCCTTTTCTTATTTATTAAAAGAGAAAAATACGTCCCTTTCTTCCTGAGCATTCCCGAAAACTATTCATTTTTTTTTTTACGGTGGATTTCATATTTCATATGTATATAAATCTTTTATTATTATTATATGTTATATGATATGAGACCAAAAAAAAAAAAGAAGAAATGACAAGATAAGTTGTGTATATTAATGGAAGAAATAACGATATGGAAAACAAGACAGGGATTCTTTACAATGACACTGTAGACCAATTGAAAGGGATGTAGCGCAGCTTGGTAGCGCATTTGTTTTGGGTACAAAATGTCACGGGTTCAAATCCTGTCATCCCTACCTATTACTTCTCCTCTGAGCAGTAACGAGGGATCAATTGAGATCGATTAAATTGGACATACATAATCTTTCATTTTATGATACTATATATGTATGATAGTATATGCATGCAAGATGTATGGGGGTTACAAAAAGAATCACAGTCTTCTCTATTGTGATAAGAAAGCGCTCTTAGTTCAGTTCGGTAGAACGTGGGTCTCCAAAACCCGATGTCGTAGGTTCAAATCCTACAGAGCGTGATTCCGTTCTTGTTAGGTCAAATTCAGATTGCTGTTCAAGTTAGTGAAGTTATTTCAGTGTAATTTGACCTCCTGTGGATTAAAGAAAAGAGGAGGTCAATCAAAAAAAGAGATGTTAATTAATCAAAGGTCCAACTGATCACCACGTCTGTATTGTAAATATGCAGTTACGAATAATCCAGCCAAAGTAATAGGAATTAAACCTAACACGATTCCAA